TTAGGCCGACATATATCTGTATCTGCTGACAAAGCAAGAAGAGTAATTGATCAAATTCGCGGACGTTCCTATGAGGAAACCCTTATGATACTAGAACTCATGCCCTATAAAGCATGTTATCCCATTTTCAAGTTAGTTTATTCTGCAGCAGCAAATGCTAGTTACACTATGGGCTCCGCCGAAAACAATTTAATAATTATTAAAGCTGAAGTTAACGAGGGTACTGTCGTGAAAAAATTAAAACCTCGTGCTCGAGGACGTAGTTATGCGATAAAAAAAGCTACCTGTCATATAACTATTGTAGTGAAAGATATATCTTTAGATATATATGAAGATATATCTTTCTATTCGTTAAAAAAACCTAGATGGAAAAAGACAAGTATGGTAGATCGCGATATATATAATAGTGAGGTAGTATGGGACAAAAAATAAATCCACTTGGTTTCCGACTTGGTATAACCCAAAAGCATCATTCCCTTTGGTTTGCAAAACCAAAAAATTATTCCGAAGACCTACAAGAAGATCAAAAAATAAGAGACTTTATTAAAAATTATATTCAAAAGAATATGAGAATATCCTCTGGAACCGAGGGAATTTCGCATATAGAGATTCAAAAAAGAATCGATTTGATCCAGGTCATAATCTTTATGGGATTCCCAAAGTTATTAATAGAAAGTAGACCGCGAGGGGTCGAAGAATTACAGATGAATCTACAAAAAAAATTTCATTATGTGAACCGAAAACTTAACATTGCTATCACAAGAATTTCAAAACCTTATGGAAACCCTAATATTCTTGCAGAATTTATAGCCGGACAATTAAAGAATCGAGTTTCATTTCGAAAAGCAATGAAAAAGGCTATTGAATTAACTGAACAAGCGGATACAAAAGGAATTCAAGTACAAATTGCAGGGCGTATCGACGGAAAAGAAATCGCCCGTGTCGAATGGATCAGAGAAGGCAGGGTTCCCCTACAAACCATTCGAGCGAAAATAGATTATTGTTCCTATACAGTTCGAACTATCTATGGGGTCTTGGGCATCAAAATTTGGATTTTTATAGACAAGGAAGAGGAATAAGAAAACTTTCATCGTTTTTTCCTTCTATCGGTTGATAGAAGGAAAAAGGGGAAACTCATTCATTCTTTTTCCTACCAATCAAACTAATTCTATAGGGTTGAATAAAAATTCAATTGACCTTGTGATATAATTGCTATGCTTAGTGTGTGACTCGTTGGTTTTTTTTTAGGGTTAGGGTTACAAAAGACCGGCCCGATAGTGTGAAAACCAATTCATCACTTCATATTATCTAGATCTAAAGAACCAGTCAAAATATGTTAAATCAGTCATATCTTTGTAGCAACTGAAATAATTAAACGTTACCTTTTTTAAAGCAAAATTACAGAAGAAAGGTGTGGATAAATGGAAGGATGAGAGAAAGAGAGAAAAAGAATATCAATGATATACAATTCCAATATGGAAGGTCTATGAGTCATCTCATAAAAGACAGTGTAATAAAGCATCAATACTAATTGATTCATACATAATGAAATATGAATTTCTTATAGAAGAAAAGAAAAAACTCAAGAGCTTTGAGTCAATAAAGACTAAGAAGGTTGACTCAAGAATAAATTGGATTATGAGCTCCATTGTAGAATTCTGACCTAATCATCTAGTACGAAGTGGTGGAAACGAAGGAACCTGTGAATGCAAAAGATTTTATTTAAATATTAAATAAACGAATCTTAATGATTCACTACTTAGGATGGCGAAATAAACCGGAAATAAATGCATCTATTTTGAAAAGTGACGAACAAGTGCTAGGACTGAAATAGAGATTGCAAGAGTAAATATTCGCCCGCGAAAACCTTCTTTTTTTTTTTGAATTGGTAAACTCGGATAAAAGACAATAAAGATTTATTAGGACGTTAGAAAAAAATTTATTTTTTTCTAAAATAAAAATGTTCTAATAGCTATTCAAATTAATTGAAATTCAATTTGGAATCCTTTTATTCGCGAGGAGCTGGATGAGAAGAAACTCTCACGTCCAGCTCTGTAGTAGAGATGGCATTCCGAAACAACCATCAACTATAACCCCAAAAGAACTAGATTCCGTAAACAACACAGAGGAAGAATGAAGGGAATATCTTATCGAGGTAATCATATTTGTTTCGGTAAATATGCTCTTCAAGCACTTGAACCCGCTTGGATCACATCGAGACAAATCGAAGCAGGTCGCCGGGCAATGACACGAAATGCACGCCGTGGTGGAAAAATATGGGTCCGTCTCTTTCCAGACAAACCAGTTACAGTAAGACCTGCTGAAACGCGTATGGGTTCGGGGAAAGGATCCCCTGAATATTGGGTAGCTGTTGTTAAACCGGGGCGAATACTATATGAAATGGGTGGAGTAACCGAAAATATAGCTAAAAGGGCTATTTTAATAGCAGCATCCAAAATGCCTATACGAACTCAATTTATTATTTCGGGATAAAAATGTAGAACGTAGAGAAATGAGTCTTGGGGATGAAACAAAATCGCCTATTTCTTTTTTAGACTTAGACAAACAATATTTCTTTTATTTTCTTCATCCTTTGCATTGGAAGAATAGATTCAAAAATTTATATGATTCAACCTCAGACCTATTTAAATGTAGCGGATAACAGCGGGGCTCGAAAATTGATGTGTATTCGAATCATAGGAGCTAGTAATCGCCGATATGCTCATATCGGTGACGTTATTGTTGCTGTGATCAAAGAAGCCGTACCAAATATGCCCCTAGAAAAATCAGAAGTAGTCAGAGCTGTAATTGTTCGTACCTGTAAAGAACTTAAACGTGACAGCGGTATGATAATACGATATGATGACAATGCTGCAGTTGTGATTGATCAAGAAGGAAATCCAAAAGGAACTCGCATTTTTGGGGCAATCCCCCGCGAATTGAGACAATTAAATTTTACTAAAATAGTTTCATTAGCTCCCGAAGTATTATAAAATAAAAAAAAAGAGATCTGAATTTTTGGGGTATTTGAAGGGAAATAGATTAAGAACTAGATTAATTCGTAGCTTGTGTTTTGCGCATATACCTTGAAAAATTTATATTCATAAACCAATAATAAAAAAAAAAGAAAAACATGTTAATTATATCCAATTTTGGGACGACAAAAGTTTTAATTCATCATGGGTAGAGACACTATTGCTGAGATAATAACCTCTATACGAAATGCTGATATGGATAGAAAAAGAGTTGTTCGCATAGCATCTACTAATATTACCGAAAATATTGTTAAAATACTTTTCCGAGAAGGTTTTATCGAAAACGTCAGAAAACATCGAGAAAAAAACAAAAATTTTTTGGTTTTAACCCTGCGACATAGCAGGAATAGGAAAAGACCCTATAGAAATTTTTTAAATTTAAAACGGATCAGCCGACCCGGTCTACGAATCTATTCTAACTCTCAACGAATTCCTAGAATTTTAGGTGGAATGGGTATTGTAATTCTTTCCACTTCTCGGGGTATAATGACAGATCGGGAAGCTCGACTAGAAGGAATCGGCGGAGAAATTTTATGTTATATATGGTAATCCATTTCATATCCAAATGAAATCCGAAACCTCTTCCTATTTGAGAAATAGAAAAAGAAAGGGGGGTGAGTTGTCTAATATCGTTTCTCCTCCATTAGTTGATACCTCAAGGAGGCTTTACCTGGAATGAAAGAACAAAAATGGACTCATGAAGGTTTAATTACTGAATCGCTTCCCAATGGCATGTTCCGGGTTCGGTTAGATAATGAGGATCTGATTCTAGGTTATGTTTCGGGAAAGATCCGACGTAGTTTTATACGGATACTACCCGGGGATAAAGTCAAAATTGAAGTAAGTCGTTATGATTCAAGCAGAGGACGTATAATTTATCGACTCCGAAACAAGGATTCAAAAGATTAGGTGATTTTTATTCAATACGATTCGAGATTCAAAATTCCAAGAAACTTATTTTCTACCAAGAAGTAGATTCAGAATTAAGATAAGGAATGAAAAATATGAAAATAAGAGCTTCCGTTCGTAAAATTTGTGAAAAATGTCGACTAATTCGTAGACGGGGGCGCATTAGAGTAATTTGTTCCAACCCGAGACATAAACAAAGACAAGGATAAAGGGATAATCAGACTCACTAAAGGACTCAGCGTACAAATAAAGAATCTGTTTTGACATGAAATGGATAGATCCATATATTTCTGACTCATATTTATGAGATGATACAATATGGCAAAAGCTATACCGAGAACTGGTTTACGTAGAAATGTACGTATTGGTGCACGTAAAAGTGCACGTAAAATACCAAAGGGAGTTATTCATGTTCAAGCAAGTTTTAATAATACCATTGTCACAGTTACAGATGTACGAGGTCGGGTGGTTTCCTGGTCCTCGGCCGGTACTTGTGGATTCAATGGTACGCGAAGAGGGACACCCTTTGCCGCTCAAACTGCAGCAGCAAATGCTATTCGTACAGTAGTAGATCAGGGTATGCAACGAGCAGAAGTCATGATAAAAGGTCCCGGTCTCGGAAGAGACGCCGCATTACGAGCTATTCGTAGAAGTGGTATCCTATTAACTTTTGTACGGGATGTAACCCCTATGCCACATAATGGCTGTAGACCTCCGAAAAAAAGACGTGTGTAGAAATAAACAGTGAATCAATTTCAAGAGAAACAAGAGAAATAAATAATTCAATCAAAAAAAATATTATTACTATGGTTCGAGAGAAAGTAACAGTATCTACTCGGACACTACAGTGGAAGTGTGTTGAATCAAGAACAGACAGTAAACGTCTTTATTATGGTCGATTTATTCTGGCTCCACTTATGAAAGGACAAGCCGACACAATAGGGATTGCGATGCGAAGAGCTTTGCTTGGAGAAATAGAAGGAACATGTATCACACGTGTAAAATCCGAGAATGTCTCCCACGAATATTCTACTCTAACAGGTATTCAAGAATCGG